TATTGGGATTGGACTTATAAATCGATTCATAACCTTTCGAGCACAACCAATATATATTAGAACCCCCTTTACTTGCAGGAGTACATCTTGGATCTGCCAATTATGTTATGGTCGGAGTCCTACTCATGGTGACCTGGTCGAATTGGGAGAAGCTGTAGGTATTATTGCAGGTCAATCAATTGGGGAACCAGGGACTCAACTAACATTAAGAACTTTTCATACCGGTGGAGTATTCACAGGTGGTACTGCCGAGTATGTACGAGCTCCTTCTAATGGAAAAATAAAATTGAATGAGAATTTGGTTCATCCCACACGTACCCGTCATGGGCATCCCGCTTTTCTATGTTCTATGGACTTGTATGTAACTATTGAGAGTCGGGATATTCTACATAATGTAAATATTCCACTAAAGAGTTTGATTTTAGTTCAAAATAATCAATATGTAGAATCAGAACAAGTAATTGCTGAAATTCGTGCTGGAACGTCCACTTTTTATTTTAAAGAGAAGGTACGAAAACATATTTATTCTGAATCAGAGGGAGAAATGCATTGGAGTACTGATGTACACCATGCACCTGAATATACATATGGTAATGTTCATCTATTATTAAAAACAAGTCATTTATGGATATTAGCAGGAGGTTCGTGCAGATCTAGTATAGTGTCTTTTTCGCTCCACAAGGATCAAGATCAAATGAATCCTCATGCTTTTTCTGTCGAAGAAAGATATATCTCTGATCTATCAATGACTAACGGTCGAGTAAGATATAAATTGTTAGATACTTCTGATAAAAAAGATAAGAAAATTCTTGACTATTCAACAAGACCTGATCAAACCATATCTAATGGTCATTGGAATATTATATATCCTTCTATTATCCAAGGGAATTCTTATTTCTTGGCGAAAAAGCGAAGAAATAGATTCATCATCCCATTACAATATGATCAAAAACGAGAGAATGAACTAATACCCTGTTTTGGTATTTCAATCGAAATACCAAAACAGGGTATTTTACGTAGAAATAGTATTCTTGCTTTTTTTGATGATCCACGATACAGAAGAAATAATTCGGGAATTACTAAATATGGGACCGTAGAGGTCAATTCAATTATCAAAAAAGAGGATTTGATTGAGTATAGAGGATCAAAAGAATTTATTCCGAAATACCAAATGAAAGTAGATCGTTTTTTTTTTATTCTCGAGGAAGTGCATATTTTACCTGAATCTTCATTGATAATGGTCCAGAACAATAGTATCATTGGAGTAGATACACAACTCGTTTTAAATACAAGAAGTCGAGCAGGCGGATTAGTCCGCCTGGAGAGAAAAAAAAAAAATATTGAACTAAAAATATTTTCCGGAGATATTTATTTTCCTGGAGAGGCAGATAAGATATCTAGGCACAGCGGCATTTTTATACCACCGAAAACAAAAAAAAAAAATTCTAAGGAATCAAAAAAATTGAAAAATTGGATCTATGTCCAACGGATCACACCCACGAAGAAAAAGTATTTTGTTTCGGTTCGACCCGTAGTCACATATGAAATAACTGATGGCATAAATTTAGCAACACTTTTTCCTCAAGATCTCTTGCGGGAAAAGGATAATGTCCAACTTAGAGTTGTCAATTATATCCTTTATGGAAATGGCAAGTCAATTCGAGGAATTTTTCACACAAGTATTCAATTAGTTCGCACTTGTTTAATATTGAATTGGGATCCAGAACAAAATGGTTCTCCGAAAGAGATTCGTGCTTCCTTTATTGAGGTAAAGGGAAATGATCTGATTCGAAATTTCATGAGAATTGAGTTAGTAAAGTCCAGCATTTCGTATATCGGAAAAAGATATGATAGGGCAAGTTCAGGATTGATTTCCGATAATGGATTAGATCGTACAAATATAAATCCTTTTTACTGCAAGGTTAGTATTCAATTACTTACACAACATCAAGGTACTATTGGTACATTGTTGAATCGAAATAAGGAATGCCAATTTTTGATAATTTTGTCATCATCCAATTGTTCTCGAATTGGTCCATTCAATGGTTCGAAATATAACATGATAAAAGAATTGGATCCCATAATCCCAATTAAAGATTTGTTGTGTCCTTTGGGGACTATTGTTCCTAAAATGGTAAATTTATATTCATTTTACCATTTAATAACTTATAATCAGATTTTGTTAAAGAAATATTTGCTACTTGGTAATTTTCAACAGACTTTCCAAGTACTTAAATACTGTTTAATAGATGAAAATAGGAGGGTTTATAATCCCGATCCATGCAGTAACATCATTTTGAATCCATTCCATTTGAATTGGCATTTTATCCATCACGATTATTGGGAAGAGACATCTACAATAATTAGCCTTGGACAATTTTTTTGTGAAAATATATGTCTATTCAAAAACAAACCGTACATAAAAAAATCTGGGCAAATTATAATTGTTGATGTTGACGCTTTAATTATAAGATCCGCTAAGTCCTATTTAGCCACTCCAGGAGCAACTATTCATGGCCATTATGGTAAAATATTTTACGAAGGAGATACATTAGTTACATTTATATATGAAAAATCAAGATCTGGTGACATAACACAAGGTCTTCCAAAAGTGGAACAAATCTTAGAAGTACGTTCGATTGATTCAATATCAATGAACCTTGAAAGGAGAGTTGAAGGTTGGAACAAAGGTATACCAAAAATTTTTGGAATCCCCTGGGGATTCTTGATTCAAGCCGAGCTAACCATAGCTCAAAGTCGTATCTCTTTGGTTAATAAAATCCAAAGGGTTTATCGATCTCAGGGGGTACAGATCCATAATAGACATATAGAGATTATTGTACGTCAAGTAACATCAAAAGTGTTGGTTTCAGAAGATGGAATGTCTAATGTTTTTTCACCTGGGGAATTAATTGGATTGTTGCGAGCGGAACGAGTGGGGCGCGCTTTGGACGAAGCGATCTCTTATCGCGCAATCCTATTGGGAATAACAAGGACATCTTTGAATACTCAAAGTTTCATATCCGAAGCAAGTTTTCAAGAAACCGCTCGAGTTTTAGCAAAAGCTGCTCTACGAGGTCGTATTGATTGGTTGAAAGGCCTGAAAGAGAATGTTGTTCTAGGTGGAATTATACCTGTTGGTACAGGATTCAAAAAATTAGTGCACCATTCAAGTAAGGAAAAAAACTTTTATTTGGAAATCAAAAGAAAGAATCTATTTGACTTGGAAATAAAAGATCTTTTGTTACACCATAGAGAATTATTTTGTTCTTATGTACCAAACAATTTCCATGAGACATTAGAACAATTATTTACGCGATTTCATGATTCCTAAGAGCGGATTCTTTTACTTTAACTATCTTTAACTATCTTTTAATTATCTGTTTTTAATTATCTGGTCTGGCTTTTCTTTTAACTTAACTATCTTGTTCTTGTTCGAATATTGATAAAAAAATAAGTAATTAAAAGACATTAATGGTTTGTACTGTGTATTAAAGGTCAATTCCCGGCAGAAGGTTCCATCGGAACAATTACTTATTTCAAAGTACCTCGTCTCTTTGTTAAAGTAAAAAAAAAAAAGGAAGTGTGGGAAAAATGACAAGAAGATATTGGAACATTAATTTAGAAGAGATGATGGAGGCCGGAGTTCATTTTGGTCATGGTACTAAGAAATGGAATCCTAGAATGGCCCCTTACATCTCTGCAAAGCGTAAAGGTATTCATATTACAAATCTCACTGGAACTGCTCGTTTTTTATCAGAAGCCTCTGATTTAGTTTTTGATGCGGCAAGTAGGGGAAGAACCTTCTTAATTGTTGGTACCAAAAATAAAGCAGCAGATTCAGTAGCATCGGCTGCAATAAGAGCCCGGTGTCATTATGTTAATAAAAAATGGCTTGGTGGTATGTTAACGAATTGGTCTACTACGGAAACGAGACTTCAAAAGATCAGGGATTTAAGAGCAGAACAAAATATGAGTAAACTCAACCGTCTTCCCAAAAGAGATGCGGCAATATTGAAGAGAAAATTATTTACCTTGCAAACATATCTCGGCGGTATCAAATATATGACGAGGTTGCCTGATATTGTGATCATCGTTGATCAGCAAGAAGAATATATGGCTCTTCGAGAGTGTGTAATTTTGGGTATTCCGACGATTTGTTTAATCGATACAAATTGTGACCCGGATCTCGCAGATATTTCGATTCCATCCAACGATGATGCTATAGCTTCAATACGATTGGTTCTTAACAAATTAGTATCCGCAATTTGTGAGGGCCGCTCTAGCTATATAAGAAATCCTTGATTATGATTAAGTTAATTTTGGGGGGATTTTTTGGATTCGGTTACTATTCTTGAATAAATTAAATAAAAAAAAGCAAAAAGGGTAAGTGCGGGTATATTGATAATATGTTATTATATTACGTGATTTCTTGGTATCCTATGTAAATTCTTGATATTTTAAATATACAATTATATACAATTAATGAATACAATTTTTGATTCATATTGGTGAGTTGAAAAAGAGATAGAGATGGTTGAATCAAAATAATTTCTTTTTTGAAGTTAAATTTCTGCTAGAGGACAATATGAATGTTATACCATGTTCCATTAAAACACTCAAAGGGTTATACGATATATCGGGTGTAGAGGTAGGCCAACATTTATATTGGCAAATAGGAGGTTTACAAATCCATGCCCAAGTACTTATCACTTCTTGGGTAGTAATTGCTATCTTATTAGGTTCAGTCATTATAGCTGTTCGGAATCCACAAACCATTCCGACCAACGGTCAGAATTTCTTTGAATATATCCTTGAATTTATTCGAGACTTAAGCAAAACCCAGATTGGAGAAGAATATGGCCCTTGGGTTCCCTTTATTGGAACTATGTTCCTCTTTATTTTTGTTTCTAACTGGTCAGGTGCTCTTTTACCTTGGAAAATTATACAGTTACCTCATGGAGAATTAGCTGCACCCACGAATGATATAAATACTACTGTTGCTTTAGCTTTACTCACGTCCGTCGCATATTTTTATGCGGGTCTTAGCAAAAAAGGATTGGGTTATTTTGGGAAATACATTCAACCAACCCCCATCCTTTTACCAATTAACATCCTAGAAGATTTCACAAAACCTTTATCTCTTAGTTTTCGACTTTTCGGAAATATATTAGCTGATGAATTAGTAGTTGTTGTTCTTGTTTCTTTAGTCCCTTCAGTAGTTCCTATACCTGTCATGTTTCTTGGATTATTTACAAGTGGTATTCAAGCTCTTATTTTTGCAACCTTAGCCGCGGCTTATATAGGTGAATCCATGGAAGGTCATCATTAACTAGCTTTTCGAATAGTCTTTTTTTTTATTCTATCATTAAGCAATCCCACATGATTCATGATAATCCAATTGGATGAGTAAGATAATAGTGTATGATTCCATCATCTAGAATTGTAGGAGAAAAGATAGACAATATTCCAACATAATTCTAAAAAAAAGAAGGGCTGGGGAGGTTATAGTTAGAGTATAATATATGTAATAATGTCTATAGGCTCTAAACCCCCGTCTATTTTTCTAGGAATTATTCTATTCCAGAATCAATTAAAAAAAATTAGGATGGTTTACATTATGGAAGAAAAGAATGGATATGTGATATTAGAATCACATTAAATATTCTTTAGTTATATGAGATAAGTCTATCCATAATATCGCTATATTACATAACTATATAATATTTATTTTTTTTTTAGTATTGTTTATTTTATTCATTTATTTATTATAGTATTGTATTGTAAGGCTAGAATTTCTATTTTTCCTAATTACAACCAATCCTATAATCATAATCTGGATCCTCATTATTCATATTTGTTATGTTATATATGAACAATATACAACATATAATAAATATATATATTTATTATCCGGTGTAATTCAAATTGAAATTAGATTCAATTCATTATATATTTCATTATATATTTCTTATTATATATTTCTTATTTATATATTATATATTTATTTATTTATATATTATTTATTATTCTTAATTCCTTAATTCTTATATTTTTATATTAAAAATTTTTGTTATTATTTTATTTATTCTTATTTGATAATATGTATAATATACAATACAAATTACAAATAATATAATTTATTATAATTATAAATAAATAATTAATAAATAAATTTTTAATTTTTAATTTAAGTTAAGATATTAATTATTAATATCTATTGGTACTTTTTTATTACATAATATGTATTACATATTAACTTTTTTATTACTATTACATTTTATTACTATTACATATTAATATATATATTTTATTATATTAATTTTTATTTATATTAATTTATATTTATATTGGATTAATTTGGTATTAAATTAATTTGATAATTTGATTGATATTGATTGCAGCTCACACTGCATTTAGATAGATTTCAATATCAGTCCTTCTCTTCTAGCAATTTTTTTTTTTAATGAAAAAATAAATAAACTTAACAATAGTGTAGTGTAGTAAAGAACGAAGAATTAAATGAAAGAATGGTTCGAAACAAAGAAATACAATAGTTACAACTGTATGCATATGGATTTACAAAAACTCTATGATAGTTAAAAACTAAAAACGAGATAGTTCTGACGATTCCGTTTTTTAATTTAGTAATTAATATTATTATTTCAACTTGGAGTTTTTAGTTACTTTGACCGCTGGATCTTAATTAAAAAAGTCATAATTGATTGGTTGATTGTATCATTAACCATTTCTTCTTTTTTGTTTTGTGTGAGGAACTTACCATGAATCCACTGATTTCTGCCGCTTCCGTTATTGCTGCTGGATTGGCCGTGGGGCTTGCTTCTATTGGACCTGGAGTTGGTCAAGGTACTGCTGCAGGCCAAGCTGTAGAAGGTATTGCGAGACAACCGGAAGCAGAGGGTAAAATACGAGGTACTTTATTGCTTAGTCTAGCTTTTATGGAAGCTTTAACAATTTACGGACTGGTTGTGGCATTAGCACTTTTATTTGCGAATCCTTTTATTTAATCCTCAAAATATAAAAAAGTACCTTAGAGACTTTTTTCTTATTAACTATTAACTTGGAATTTTCCTTTGCTTCTTAGAATTATATTAACACGTTACTAAAAAATTACTTATTTATTAAGACAATACCTAGGAAGGGTTGATTTGAAGATGAGGAATTACCGCATTCACTTGCTTTCTTCCTTTCTGTCTTTAGCTTAGTACAATAGAAAACTTTTTTATTTTCATTGTTTGGAAGTGTTTCAACAAATGAAATATTTTTCAATTGATATCAGATCTAAAACCTAAGTCTAAAGTCTAAGTAAAGTATCTTATTAGAAAATTTTTTAAAATGTAAAAAAATTTAAACAAAACAAATGAAATTACTAGATTTCTTTTATTCTCATTAAATAAATAAAGTGGAAAAAAAAAAGAAATCGATCAAAAAAAAGGGGCGATCGGAGTGATACAAAAAGAACTCTGTTCTTTGTTAGTC